GTTCTTGTAGCTTACATAAAGCATGACACTGAAGATGTCAAGACGGTTGCCACAAACACCCAAGGACAAAAGACTTAGTCCTAACCTTACTGTTAGTTGTTGCTAGGTTTATACATGCAAGTATCCGCGCCCCAGTGAGGACGCCCTGGACACCCCGACCTAGGTAGATAGGAGCAGGCATCAGGCACACCTACAACCGTAGCCCAAGACGCCCAGCAATTGCCACGCCCCCACGGGTTCTCAGCAGTAGTTAACATTAAGCAATGAGTGCAAACTTGACTTAGCCATAGCAAATCAGAGCCGGTAAATCCTGTGCCAGCCACCGCGGTCATACAGGAGGCTCAAATTAACTTTATAACGGCGTAAAGAGTGGTCGCATGTTATCCAAGTAGCTAAGATTAAAAAGCAACTGAGCTGTCATAAGCCCAAGATGCCCATAAGGCCTCCGTCTTCAAAGAAGATCTTAGAACAACGATCAATTGAATCCACGAAAGCCAGGACCCAAACTGGGATTAGATACCCCACTATGCCTGGCCCTAAATCTTGATGCTCGATATTACCTGAGCATCCGCCCGAGAACTACGAGCACAAACGCTTAAAACTCTAAGGACTTGGCGGTGTTCCAAACCCACCTAGAGGAGCCTGTTCTGTAATCGATGATCCACGATATTACCTGACCATTCCTTGCACGAAGCAGCCTATATACCGCCGTCGCCAGCCCACCTTTCCTGACAGCCCAACAGTGGACGCAATAGCCTAACCCGCTAGCAAGACAGGTCAAGGTATAGCCCACGGAATGGAAGCAATGGGCTACATTTTCTAGACTAGAACATACGGATAAGGGCATGAAACTGCCCTTAGAAGGCGGATTTAGCAGTAAAGAGAGACAATTGAGCTCTCTTTAAGCCGGCTCTGGAGCACGTACATACCGCCCGTCACCCTCCTCGTAAGCGACCAATATACCCTATACCTAATAAGCCATCCAGCCAAAGATGAGGTAAGTCGTAACAAGGTAAGTGTACCGGAAGGTGCACTTAGACTACCAAGACGTAGCTTTAATAAAAGCATTCAGCTTACACCTGAAAGATATCTGCTAAGACCAGATCGTCTTGATGCCAAATTCTAGCCCAACATACATTGACCTGGAATAACAAAGCTACTACTTAAACCCAACTAAAGCATTTACTAGTCTTAGTATAGGCGATAGAAAAGACACCATTGGAGCGATAGAGATCACGTACCGTAAGGGAAAGATGAAATAACAATGAATAAGCCAAGCTATAAACAGCAAAGATCAACCCTTGTACCTCTTGCATCATGGTCTAGCAAGAAAAACCAAGCAAAATGAATTTAAGTTTGCCACCCCGAAACCCAAGCGAGCTACCCACGAGCAGCTATTATTGAGCGAACCCGTCTCTGTGGCAAAAGAGTGGGACGACTTGTTGGTAGAGGTGAAAAGCCAATCGAGCTGGGTGATAGCTGGTTGCCTGTGAAACGAATCTAAGTTCACTCTTAATTCTTCTCCAAGGAAAATTAAACCCCAATGAAGCGAATTAAGGGCTATTTAAAGGGGGTACAGCTCCTTTAAAAAAGAATACAATCTCTACGAGCGGATAAATAACCTTCACAAAAACCTATTGTGGGCCCTCAAGCAGCCATCAACAAAGAGTGCGTTAAAGCTCCGTATCCTAAAAATATAAGAACAATATGAATCCCTCCTCACTAACAGGCTAACCTATACCCAAATAGGAGAATTAATGCTAGAATGAGTAACCAGGGTCCTCCCTCTACGACGCAAGCTTACATCAGTACATTATTAACAAATACCCAATATACGACCAATACAACAAGCAGAGTATTAAGCACATTGTTAACCCGACAGAGGAGCGTCCATTAAGAAAGATTAAAACCTGCAAAAGGAACTAGGCAAACCCGTCAAGGCCCGACTGTTTACCAAAAACATAGCCTTCAGCAAACCAAAGCAAGTATTGAAGGTGATGCCTGCCCGGTGACCTGAGGTTCAACGGCCGCGGTATCCTAACCGTGCAAAGGTAGCGCAATCAATTGTCCCATAAATCGAGACTAGTATGAATGGCTAAACGAGGTCTTAACTGTCTCTTGCAGGCAATCGGTGAAATTGATCTCCCTGTGCAAAAGCAGGGATAACCACATAAGACGAGAAGACCCTGTGGAACTTCAAAATCAGCTGCCACCCCAAAATACATACACACCCATCGGGTTCACTTACACGTAAGCCACTGGCATGCATTTTTTCGGTTGGGGCGACCTTGGAGAAAAACAAATCCTCCAAAAATTAGACCACCACTCTAGACTAAGAGCAACCCCTCAAAGTGCGAACAGCAACCAGACCCAATATAATTGATCAATGGACCAAGCTACCCCAGGGATAACAGCGCAATCTCCTCCAAGAGTCCATATCGACGAGGAGGTTTACGACCTCGATGTTGGATCAGGACATCCTAGTGGTGCAGCCGCTACTAAGGGTTCGTTTGTTCAACGATTAACAGTCCTACGTGATCTGAGTTCAGACCGGAGCAATCCAGGTCGGTTTCTATCTATGATAAACTCTTCCCAGTACGAAAGGAGAGGAAAAGTGAGGCCAATACCACCAGCAAGCCTTCGCCTTAAGTAATGAAGCCAACTTAATTACAAAAGGCTATCACACACCACCACCCCCTAGAAAAGGGCCAGCTAGCGTGGCAGAGCTCGGCAAATGCAAAAGGCTTAAGTCCTTTAACTCAGAGGTTCAAATCCTCTCCCTAGCTTCCCATGGCCAACTACCCCCTATTAGTCAGCTTCATCATAGCCCTCTCCTATGCCCTCCCAATTCTAATCGCAGTAGCCTTCCTAACGCTAGTAGAACGTAAAATCCTAAGTTACATACAAGGCCGAAAAGGCCCAAACATTGTCGGTCCATTCGGACTGCTACAACCCCTAGCAGACGGAATCAAACTGTTTATCAAAGAACCCATCCGCCCATCAACATCCTCCCCCATTCTATTCATCACCACCCCCATACTAGCCCTCTTGCTGGCAATCTCCATCTGGACTCCCCTCCCCCTTCCATTCCCCCTCGCCGACCTTAACTTGGGCGTACTATTTCTACTAGCCATGTCAAGCCTAGCCGTATACTCCATCCTCTGATCAGGATGGGCCTCCAACTCAAAATACGCCCTAATCGGGGCATTGCGAGCAGTAGCCCAGACCATCTCCTATGAGGTCACCCTTGCCCTCATCCTATTGTCCGTAGTACTCCTCAGTGGCAGCTATACCCTCAGCACCCTCGCAGTTACCCAAGAACCTCTCTACCTGATCTTTTCCTGCTGACCCTTAGCCATAATATGGTATGTCTCTACACTAGCCGAGACAAACCGCGCCCCATTTGACTTAACCGAGGGCGAATCCGAACTCGTATCAGGATTCAACGTTGAATATGCAGCCGGACCCTTCGCCCTATTCTTCCTAGCCGAGTACGCAAACATTATGCTCATAAACACACTAACCGCCATCCTATTCTTCAACCCAAGCATACTTAACCCACCCCAAGAGCTATACCCCCTAATCCTAGCCACAAAAGTACTCCTCCTATCGGCAGGGTTCCTGTGAGTCCGCGCCTCCTACCCGCGGTTCCGATATGACCAATTAATGCACTTACTATGAAAAAACTTCCTACCACTCACACTAGCCCTATGCTTATGACACATCAGCATACCAATCTGCTATGCAGGACTACCCCCCTACTCAAGGGCCCAAGGAAATGTGCCTGAGTATCAAGGGCCACTATGATAAAGTGAACACAGAGGTGCACCAATCCTCTCATTTCCTAACACCTTAGAAAAGTAGGAATCGAACCTACACTGGAGGAATCAAAACCCTCCATACTTCCCTTATATTACTTTCTAGTAGGGTCAGCTAACTAAGCTATCGGGCCCATACCCCGAAAATGATGGTTCAACTCCTTCCCCTGCTAGTGAACCCACAAGCAAAACTGATTTGCACCACAAGCCTCCTCCTGGGGTCAACTATTACACTCTCGAGCAACCACTGAGTCATAGCTTGGACTGGGCTCGAAATCAACACTCTAGCTATCCTCCCACTAATCGCCAAATCCCACCACCCACGAGCCATCGAAGCTGCAACTAAGTACTTCCTAGTCCAAGCTGCCGCCTCTGCCCTAATCCTGTTCTCCAGCATAACCAACGCATGACACACCGGACAATGAGACATCACTCAACTGACCTGCCCAGTCTCATGCCTAATCCTAACCACAGCCATCGCAATAAAACTTGGGTTGGCTCCATTCCATTTCTGATTTCCCGAAGTCCTGCAAGGCAGCTCCCTAATCACCGGCCTACTCCTGTCCACAGCCATGAAATTTCCACCAATCACATTATTCCTCATAACCTCACAATCACTAAACCCTACCCCACTTATTGCCATAGCCATTCTCTCTGCAGCCTTGGGGGGGTGGATGGGACTTAACCAAACCCAAGTCCGAAAAATCTTGGCTTTCTCATCCATCTCCCACCTGGGCTGAATAACTATCATTCTCATCTACAGCCCAAAACTAGCCCTACTAAACTTCTACCTATATGTAATAATAACTACAGCTGTTTTCCTAGCCCTGAATTCAATCAAAACCCTAAACCTCTCCATACTAATGACCACCTGGACAAAAACCCCAGCACTTAGTGCAATATTAATGCTCACCCTGCTCTCACTCGCAGGACTCCCACCCCTAACAGGTTTCCTGCCCAAATGACTTATCATTCAAGAACTAACTAAACAAAGCATGGCCCCAGCAGCAACAATTATAGCCCTCCTCTCCCTACTAAACCTGTTCTTCTACCTCCGACTTGCATACTGCGCAACAATCACACTTCCACCCCACAGCACGAATCATATAAAACGATGACACATTAATAAACCAGTCAACCCCTTAATCGCCGTCTTAACCTCCACATCCCTCATCCTTCTCCCAATTTCACCCATAATCCTCGCCATTGTCTAAGAAACTTAGGATCACTTAAACCGAAGGCCTTCAAAGCCTTAAACAAGAGTTAAACCCTCTTAGTTTCTGCTAAGATCCGCAGGATACTACCCTGCATCTTCTGAATGCAACCCAGATGCTTTAATTAAGCTAGAACCTTGCTACTAGACAGATGGGCTTCGATCCCACGAAATATACGGTTAACAGCCGCATGCCCAAGCCTAGCGGGCTTCTGCCTAAGGCCCCGGTGTACTATCAATACACATCGATGAGCTTGCAACTCACCATGAACTTCACCACAGAGCCGATAAGAAGAGGAATCAAACCTCTGTAAAAAGGACTACAGCCTAACGCTTTAACACTCAGCCATCTTACCTGTGACATTCATCAACCGGTGATTATTCTCAACCAACCACAAAGACATCGGCACTCTCTACCTAATCTTCGGCGCATGAGCCGGAATAGTGGGTACGGCCCTAAGTCTCCTCATTCGAGCAGAACTAGGCCAACCAGGTGCCCTACTAGGCGACGACCAAATCTACAACGTGGTTGTTACCGCCCATGCTTTCGTAATAATCTTCTTCATAGTTATGCCAATTATAATCGGAGGGTTCGGAAACTGACTAGTCCCCCTAATAATCGGAGCCCCAGACATAGCATTCCCCCGAATAAACAACATAAGCTTTTGACTCCTCCCCCCATCCTTCCTTCTCCTCCTAGCCTCCTCTACAGTAGAAGCCGGAGCAGGGACAGGTTGAACCGTCTATCCCCCCCTCGCCGGTAATCTAGCACACGCAGGAGCTTCAGTAGACTTAGCCATCTTCTCCCTGCACCTAGCAGGAATCTCCTCAATCCTAGGGGCTATCAACTTCATCACAACAGCAATCAATATAAAACCACCTGCCCTCTCACAATATCAAACCCCCCTATTCGTCTGATCAGTCCTAATCACTGCAGTACTGCTCCTACTATCCCTCCCTGTCCTTGCCGCCGGTATTACCATGCTTCTCACTGACCGCAACCTAAATACAACCTTCTTCGACCCAGCAGGAGGAGGAGACCCAGTACTATACCAACACCTCTTTTGATTCTTTGGCCACCCCGAAGTTTATATCCTCATCCTCCCAGGATTCGGAATCATCTCCCACGTCGTAGCCTACTACGCAGGGAAAAAAGAACCCTTCGGCTACATGGGAATAGTATGAGCCATGCTATCCATCGGCTTCCTGGGGTTCATCGTATGAGCTCACCACATATTCACAGTAGGAATAGACGTAGACACCCGAGCATATTTTACCTCTGCCACCATAATTATTGCTATTCCAACAGGAATTAAAGTCTTCAGCTGACTGGCAACACTACATGGAGGAACAATCAAATGAGACCCTCCCATGTTATGAGCACTGGGGTTCATCTTCTTATTCACCATCGGAGGCCTAACCGGGATCGTTCTAGCAAACTCTTCACTAGACATTGCCCTACATGATACTTACTACGTAGTAGCCCACTTCCACTACGTCCTGTCTATAGGCGCAGTATTTGCAATCCTGGCAGGATTTACCCACTGATTCCCCCTATTTACCGGGTACACCCTTCACTCCACCTGAGCCAAAACCCACTTCGGCGTAATGTTCGTCGGTGTCAACCTGACCTTCTTCCCCCAACACTTCCTAGGCCTTGCCGGTATGCCTCGACGATATTCAGACTACCCAGACGCCTACACGCTATGAAATACTATCTCCTCAGTGGGCTCACTAATCTCTCTAACAGCCGTAATCATGCTAGTCTTCCTCATCTGGGAAGCCTTCGCATCAAAACGCAAAGCACTCCAACCAGAACTAACAAGCACAAACATTGAATGAATCCATGGCTGCCCACCTCCATTCCACACCTTTGAAGAGCCAGCCTTCGTCCAAGTCCAAGAAAGGAAGGAGTCGAACCCCCATATGTTGGTTTCAAGCCAACCGCATAGACCACTTATGCTTCTTTCTCATTGAGGTGTTAGTAAAACATATTACATAGTTCTGTCAAGACTAAATCACAGGTGAAACCCCAGTACACCTCACCCCATAAATATGGCCAACCACTCACAATTCGGTTTCCAAGACGCTTCATCCCCTATCATAGAAGAACTTATACAATTTCACGACCACGCCCTAATAGTCGCCCTAGCCATTTGCAGCCTAGTCCTGTATCTACTAGCCCTCATACTCACAGAAAAATTATCATCAAGCACTGTTGATGCCCAAGAGATCGAACTCGTCTGGACCATCCTGCCAGCTGCAGTGCTAATCATACTCGCCCTACCATCACTGCGCATCCTCTACATAATAGACGAAATCAACGAGCCAGACCTGACCTTAAAAGCCATCGGCCATCAATGGTACTGAACCTACGAGTACACTGACTTCAAAGACCTAACATTCGACTCATACATAATCCCCACATCAGACTTACCCCTAGGCCACTTCCGCCTCCTAGAGGTTGATCATCGCGTTATCGTACCAACAGAATCCAAAGTCCGCGTAATCGTTACCGCCGATGACGTACTACACTCATGAGCTGTCCCAAGCCTAGGCGTAAAAACCGATGCAATTCCGGGACGCCTTAACCAAACCTCTTTCTTAGCCTCCCGACCTGGAATCTACTACGGACAGTGCTCAGAAATCTGTGGGGCCAACCATAGCTTCATACCAATTGTGGTCGAATCAACCCCCCTAGCCAACTTTGAGAACTGATCCTCCCTACTATCCTCCTAATCATTAAGAAGCTATGAAACAGCGCTAGCCTTTTAAGCTAGAGACAGAGGACTCATGCCTCCTTAATGGAATGCCTCAGCTAAACCCAAACCCCTGATTTTTTATCATGCTCACTTCATGGCTCACCCTATCTCTGATCATCCAACCAAAACTCCTCTCTTTCATTACCATAAACCCCCCATCCAACAAAACACCCACTACCCCTAAGACAACCCCCTGAACCTGACCATGAACCTAAGTTTCTTCGACCAATTCTCAAGCCCATCATTCTTAGGGGTCCCCCTAATCCTCATCTCATTAACATTCCCAGCCCTACTTCTACCCTCTCTAGAAAACCGCTGAGTTACCAACCGACTTTCAACCCTTCAACTATGATTCATTAACCTAATCACAAAACAATTAATAATACCCCTACACAAAAAAGGCCACAAATGAGCCCTAATCCTAACATCACTTATAATCTTCCTCTTGCTAATCAACCTCCTAGGCCTCCTACCCTATACATTCACACCAACTACCCAACTATCCATAAACCTCGCCCTAGCATTCCCCCTATGACTAGCAACCCTCCTCACAGGCCTACGTAACCAACCCTCCGCTACCCTAGGCCACCTCTTACCAGAAGGAACCCCCACCCCCCTAATCCCCGCCCTAATCCTAATCGAGACCACCAGCCTCCTCATCCGACCTCTAGCACTAGGCGTACGCCTAACAGCCAACCTCACAGCAGGCCACCTTCTCATCCAACTCATTTCCACTGCCACAACAGTACTATTCTCGACAATACCAGCAGTCTCCCTACTCACACTACTAATCCTATTCCTACTGACTATCCTAGAAGTAGCGGTAGCCATAATCCAAGCCTACGTTTTCGTACTGCTCCTAAGCCTATACCTACAAGAAAACATCTAACACCAATGGCACACCAAGCACACTCATATCACATAGTAGATCCCAGCCCATGGCCCATCTTCGGAGCCGCCGCCGCCCTTCTTACCACCTCAGGCCTAACCATGTGATTTCACTATCACACCCCCTATCTCTTAATTATCGGCCTTACCTCCACCATTTTAGTTATATTCCAATGATGACGTGACATTGTACGAGAAAGTACCTTCCAAGGCCACCACACCCCCCTCGTCCAAAAAGGCTTACGGTACGGCATAGTCCTGTTCATCACATCAGAAGCTTTCTTCTTCCTAGGTTTCTTCTGAGCATTCTTCCACTCAAGCCTAGCCCCTACCCCAGAACTAGGGGGACAATGACCCCCTGTGGGGATCAAACCCCTAGACCCAATAGACGTACCCCTACTAAACACAGCCATTCTCCTGGCCTCAGGGGTCACCGTCACATGAGCTCACCACAGCATTACAGAGGCTAAGCGAAAACAAGCCATTCAAGCCCTCACCCTCACCGTCCTCCTAGGCTTCTACTTCACCGCCCTCCAAGCCATAGAGTACTATGAAGCCCCATTCTCCATTGCAGATAGTGTCTATGGCTCAACCTTTTTCGTAGCTACAGGATTCCACGGCCTGCACGTAATCATCGGCTCTACTTTTCTCCTAGTATGCCTCCTACGCCTAATCAAATTCCACTTCACCTCAAACCACCATTTTGGATTCGAAGCGGCAGCATGATACTGACACTTCGTAGATGTTGTATGACTATTCCTTTACATCTCTATCTACTGATGAGGTTCTTGCTCTTCTAGTATACTCATTACAATCGACTTCCAATCCTTAAAATCTGGTTCAACCCCAGAGAAGAGCAATGAATATAATCTTATTCATAATCATCCTATCTCTAGCTCTAACCACCGCCTTAACCGCCCTGAACTTCTGACTCGCTCAAATAAACCCAGACTCAGAAAAACTATCCCCATACGAATGTGGATTTGACCCACTAGGCTCTGCACGCCTTCCATTTTCCATCCGATTCTTCCTAGTCGCCATCCTATTCCTCCTGTTCGACCTAGAAATCGCCCTCCTACTCCCCCTGCCATGAGCCACTCAACTCCAACATCCCACCATCACACTAATCTGAGCCTCAGTTCTAATCCTCCTCCTCACGCTAGGATTAATCTACGAATGAACTCAAGGAGGCCTAGAGTGGGCAGAATAACAGAAAGTTAGTCTAACCAAGACAGTCGGTTTCGGCCCAACAGATTATAGTAACCACCCTATAACTTTCTTTATGTCCTACTTACACCTAAGCTTCTACGCAGCCTTCACCCTAAGCAGCCTAGGCCTGGCTTTCCACCGAACACACCTTATCGCTGCACTACTATGCCTAGAGAGTATAATACTATCCCTATATGTCGCCCTAGCCATATGACCCATCCAAATACAAACCCCATCCTCCACCACTATCCCCATCCTCATACTAACATTCTCTGCCTGCGAAGCAGGCACAGGACTAGCTCTTCTAGTCGCCTCTACCCGAACCCACGGCTCCGACCACCTCCACAACTTCAACCTCCTACAATGCTAAAAATTATTATCCCAACAATTATATTACTCCCCTTAACCCTCCTTTCCCCATGCAAACATCTATGAACCAACATCACTGCCCACAGCCTACTAATCGCTACCATCAGCCTCCAATGACTAGTCCCAACATACTACCCAAGTAAAACCCCCACACCATGGACATCCATCGACCAAATCTCCTCTCCCCTTCTAGTCCTCTCATGCTGACTTCTACCCCTCATAATCTTAGCAAGCCAAAACCATCTAGAACAAGAACCCACTACCCGCAAACGAGTTTTCACCACAACCATAATTCTTGCCCAACCATCCATCCTCCTAGCCTTCTCCGCCTCAGAACTCATACTATTCTACATTGCATTCGAAGCCACCCTAATTCCCACCCTAATCCTCATCACACGATGAGGAAACCAACCAGAACGACTAAACGCCGGCATTTATCTCCTTTTCTACACACTCGCCAGTTCCCTTCCCCTCCTCATCGCCATCACCCACCTCCACAACCAAATCGGCACCCTCTACCTCCCCATGCTCAAACTATCACACCCCGCAATTTCATCCTCCTGATCCGGCCTAATATCAAGCCTCGCACTACTCATAGCCTTCATAGTAAAAGCCCCCCTATATGGCTTACATTTATGATTACCCAAAGCCCACGTAGAAGCCCCAATCGCTGGCTCAATGCTACTAGCGGCCCTCCTCCTAAAATTAGGAGGCTACGGCATCATACGAATCACCCTTCTAATCAACCCATCAACAAACAACCTACACTACCCCTTTATTACCCTAGCCCTATGAGGAGCACTAATAACCAGCGCCATCTGCCTACGCCAAGTAGACCTAAAGTCGCTAATTGCATACTCCTCCGTCAGCCACATAGGACTAGTAGTAGCCGCAACCATGATCCAAACCCAATGAGCAATCTCAGGAGCAATGATCCTAATGATCTCACACGGTCTCACCTCCTCAATACTATTCTGCCTAGCCAACACCAACTACGAACGAACCCACAGCCGAATCCTCCTCCTAGCTCGAGGACTCCAACCCCTACTACCCCTCATAGCTACCTGATGACTCCTGGCCAACTTAGCAAACATAGCCCTCCCCCCAACAATCAACCTAATAGCAGAACTAACCATTATCATTGCCCTATTCAACTGATCCAACTTAACGCTTATCCTCACAGGAGCCGCAATCTTATTAACCGCCTCCTATACCCTGTACATACTTACAATGACGCAACGAGGCCCACTCCCATCCCACATCACATCTATCCAAAACTCCTCTACGCGAGAACATCTTCTTATAGCTCTACACATAATCCCTATAGCCCTACTTATCTTAAAACCAGACCTCATCTCAGGCATTCCCACATGCAAGTATAGTTTCAACTCAAACATTAGACTGTGATTCTAAAGATAGAAGTTAGACCCTTCTTACTCGCCGAGGGGAGGTAGAACCAACGAGAACTGCTAATTCTTGCATCTGGGGCTAACCCCCCCAGTCCCCTTACTTTCAAAGGATAACAGTAATCCAATGGTCTTAGGAGCCACTCATCTTGGTGCAAATCCAAGTGAAAGTAATGGACCTATCACTAGTCCTAAATACATCCATACTACTCGCCCTAGCAACCTTGTCCACCCCTATCATCTTCCCTCTACTCTCAGAGAACCTTAAAAACACCCCCACCACCATCACTAACACAGTTAAAACTTCCTTCATAATCAGCCTAATCCCCATAACAATCCACCTATACTCAGGATCAGAAAGCCTAACATCCCTCTGAGAATGAAAATTTATCATAAACTTTAAAATCCCTATCAGCCTTAAACTAGACTTCTACTCCCTCACATTCTTCCCAATCGCTCTATTCGTCTCCTGATCCATCCTACAATTCGCAACATGATACATAGCATCAGACCCCTACATCACAAAATTCTTCACCTACCTCCTATTTTTCCTAATCGCCATGCTCATCCTAATCCTTGCTAATAACCTATTCATCCTGTTCATCGGCTGAGAGGGGGTAGGAATCATGTCCTTCCTGCTAATCAGCTGATGACACGGCCGAGCAGAAGCAAACACCGCCGCCCTTCAAGCCGTACTGTACAACCGAGTTGGAGATATTGGCCTCATTCTCTGCATAGCATGACTAGCATCTTCCATAAACACCTGAGAAATCCAACAAATTTCCCTACCTCATCAAACCCCCACACTACCCCTCTTAGGTCTCATTCTAGCCGCAACTGGCAAATCCGCCCAGTTTGGACTACATCCATGACTTCCCGCCGCTATAGAGGGCCCTACCCCCGTATCTGCCCTACTCCACTCCAGCACCATAGTAGTAGCCGGAATCTTCTTGCTCATCCGAACCCACCCCTTATTCAGCAACAATCAAACCGCCCTGACCCTATGCCTTTGCCTCGGGGCCCTCTCCACCCTATTTGCCGCTACATGCGCCCTTACCCAAAACGACATCAAAAAAATCATCGCCTTCTCCACTTCAAGCCAACTAGGCCTTATAATAGTCACAATCGGACTAAACCTCCCCCAACTAGCCTTCCTTCATATTTCAACCCATGCATTCTTCAAAGCCATATTATTCCTATGTTCCGGATCCATTATCCACAGCCTAAACGGCGAACAGGACATCCGAAAAATAGGGGGACTCCAAAAACTACTACCCACAACCACCTCATGCTTAACCATCGGAAACCTAGCCCTAATAGGAACTCCCTTCCTCGCTGGCTTCTACTCAAAAGACCAAATCATCGAATGTTTAAACACATCATACCTAAACTCCTGAGCCCTTCTACTAACCCTCCTAGCCACATCTTTCACCGCAGTCTATACAATCCGCATAACCCTATTAGTCCAAGCCGGCTTCGTACGAATCCCCCCTCTAGCCCCAATCAACGAAAACAACCCAGCAGTGTATTCTCCAATTACCCGTCTAGCACTAGGAAGCATCACAGCTGGACTTATTCTCACCTCATACATTCCCCCAACAAAAACCCCGCCCATAACCATGCCCCTATACATTAAAATCACAGCCATCATCGTCACCATACTAGGGATTGTCCTAGCCCTAGAAATCTCAAAAATAACCCAAACCCTGATCCTCACAAAACAAGGCCCCTTCTCAAATTTCTCCACATCACTTGGATACTTTAACCCCCTAGTCCACCGATTCAACACTACAGCCCTCTTGACCGGAGGCCAAAACATCGCCTCTCACCTAATCGACCTCTCTTGATATAAAATACTAGGCCCAGAAGGCCTAGCCGCCCTACAAATAACAGCAGCCAAAGGCGCCACCACCCTCCACTCCGGCTCAATCAAAGCCTACCTGGGGTCCTTTGCTCTTTCCACCCTAATCCTCCTCATATCAATATACAGAACCACCCAATGGCCCTCAATCTTCGTAAAAACCACCCACTTCTCAAAACTATTAACGATGCTCTAATTGACCTCCCCACGCCATCAAATATCTCAACTTGATGAAACTTCGGGTCACTACTAGGCATTTGCTTAATTACACAGATTATCACAGGCTTACTACTGGCCACGCATTACACAGCGGACACCTCCTTAGCCTTCAACTCAGTTGCCCACATGTGCCGAAACGTCCAATTCGGCTGACTAATTCGCAACCTTCACGCAAACGGAGCCTCACTGTTCTTTATCTGCATCTACCTTCACATCGGCCGAGGATTCTACTACGGCTCGTACCTTAATAAAGAAACCTGAAACATCGGGGTCCTTCTACTTCTAGCCCTAATAGCAACTGCCTTCGTAGGCTACGTACTCCCCTGAGGACAAATATCATTCTGAGGGGCTACAGTAATCACCAACCTATTCTCAGCAATCCCCTACATTGGCCAAACACTAGTAGAGTGAGCTTGAGGGGGATTCTCAGTTGACAACCCCACACTAACACGGTTCTTCGCCCTACACTTCCTCCTCCCATTCGTTATCGCAGGGCTCACGCTAGTACATCTCACCTTCCTGCACGAAACAGGATCAAATAACCCACTGGGAATTCCCGCAGACTGCGACAAAATCCCCTTCCACCCCTACTACTCCACAAAAGACATCCTGGGGTTCGCACTAATGCTCATCCTACTTGCCTCCCTAGCCCTATTCTCTCCCAACGCACTCGGAGACCCAGAAAACTTCACACCAGCCAACCCACTAGCCACACCCCCGCACATCAAACCCGAATGATACTTCCTATTCGCATACGCCATCCTTCGGTCTATCCCAAACAAACTAGGAGGGGTACTAGCACTAGCAGCCTCCGTCCTCGTCCTATTCCTCACCCCACTCCTACACAAATCAAAACAACGCTCAATAACCTTTCGACCCCTATCACAAATCCTATTCTGGGCTCTAGTAGCTAACCTCCTAATCCTTACCTGAGTGGGGAGCCAACCAGTCGAACACCCATTCATTATTATTGGTCAACTAGCCTCACTCTCCTACTTTACAATCATTCTAATCCTATTCCCTCTCGCAGCTGTACTAAAAAACAAAATGCTAAAGCTCTAATACTCTAATAGTTTATTAAAAACATTGGTCTTGTAAACCAAAGATTGAAGACTTAACCTCTTCTTAGAGTTCCCCAATCAGAAAGAAAGGAGTCGAACCTTTCTCACCAGCTCCCAAAGCTGACATTTTCAACTAAACTACTTTCTGACCCCAACCCTAAACAGCCCGAATAGCCCCCCGAGATAAACCGCGCACAAGCTCCAACACCACAAACAACGTTAACAACAACCCCCAACCTCCAATTAAAAACAACCCCGCCCCCCACGAATAAAACATTGCTACTCCAGCAAAATCCAAGCGAACCGAAGACAAACCACCAAAGTCCACCGTATCCCCTCCCACTGACAACTCAAACCCCACCCCCAACACAAACCCCACCGCAACAACTAAGCACATACCCAAACCGTAACCAACAACCCCCCAATCAGCCCAAGCCTCAGGATAAGGGTCCGCCGCCAGCGAAACTGAATAGACAAACACCACTAACATCCCCCCAAGGTACACCATCACCAAAACCAAAGACACGAAAGAAACCCCCAAACTTACCAACCAACCACACCCAGCTACAGAAGCCAAAACCAACCCTACAACCCCATAATAAGGAGAGGGGTTAGAAGCAACCGCTAACCCCCCTAGAACAAGACACAACCCTAAAAATAAAACAAACACTATCATAAGTTCCTGCCCGGACCTTCCCCAGGATTTACGGCCTGAAAAGCCGCTGTTATACAAATTTAAATACAAGAACCTTTTTATGCCCCCCCCCCCTTCCCCCCCCAGCATGTTTTCTCATGCTTTACAGGGTATGTACTCTCTGCATCGGGTCTTTTTGCCCCATCAGACACTACTATAATGTAGGATACTCCACGCGATACGGGTATGCTCTTCCAATTTAACTCAAACATTAACGCCCATAAGATAATGTTCGTGCAATTCCCCTTCTAGGAACATCTTTGTTTCAGGTACCATACAACCCAAGTGATCCTACCTCCAGCCCAAGCCGCCGGCGTCGCTTAAGATCGATACTGCTCTCTTATACCCAAAACCCACTCAATATACGGATAACGTCACAGTATACCCTTGTAATCTCCTAGGCAATTGTATTCGCCCACCTCCAAGGACCAATTCCCGTCCAACCACTTTCAGGAGCTCCCAAGCCAGAGAACCTGGTTATCTATTAATCGTGTTTCTCACGAGAACCGAGCTACCCCGTGTCAGTTATACCTTCGGTTATTGGCTTCAAGGACATAACATCCCCCTACACCCTAGCACAACTTGCTCTTTTGCGCCACTGGTTCCTATTTCAGGGCCATACCTTGATTCACTCCTTCTCTCTTGCTCTTCACAGATACAAGCGGTCGGGATGAATACTCCTCATTCTATCTCGTAATCGCGGCATTCCGACCGTCCTGCACTTTTTCCTTTTTGGGGGTCTCTTCAATAAGCCCTTCAAGTGCGTAGCAGGTGATATCTTCCTCTTGACATGTCCATCACATGTGCGTCGAACTATCGTTCCCCGAAAACCTCATAGCTTGTCATGGTTTCATCGTATAACCCGTCGCATACTCGGATACTGATGCACTTTGACCCCATTCACGAGGGGGAGGCTATTTACCTCTTAAGTATGCAGATAATGCAATGGTCACCGGACATACTCAATTTATTTCCTCTTTCTAGGATTTTCCATCTAAACTCTCAAAAAACCATCATTTTTTGTTCGTTTATTTTTATCTTGACATTTTTATTTTCATTAACTAAAAATTAACCAAATTTTTAACCACATTCCCCTGCCTCACACCAAAACATTCATCATCACAATGCCAACAAACAACTTTCCTCTATCTTTCCCCTACCAACTAACCCACAAAAACGAAAGTCTTCCCCATTCCCCCCCTCCCCTCCCCCAATAAACCACCCCAACTAAAACACAAACAAAAACACACCCCC